GATATATCCCTTCCCTTCTCTACCCGCTATTTATTTGCTCTGTTTATTTTTTTTTTCCCACAAATTCTGATCTTGCTAATGATCTAGATTCATCTCAGGATTTGTTTGTAAGTATAAAGTCTAAGAAAAAGAGTAATGTAAAGAAAAAAAGACTCTTTTTTTTCATTGAAAAAATTGATTATCGATCAATTTTGAACTACTGAAAGGATTATTAGTAATCCGTGCCGCTCTCACTAAAGTGTATATCCTTGTGGATATCAATATATCACTTGCGTCTCTGTTACAACAGGGCGACTCTAATCTAAATAGCTAAATAGAAAGGGTTTGAATGAAATCATAAGAATATGTATGCTGTATGCTTTGCTTTATTTCCCTGGGATTGTAGTTCAATTGGTCAGAGCACCGCCCTGTCAAGGCGGAAGCTGCGGGTTCGAGCCCCGTCAGTCCCGACAGACCAAAATCCAATAAAAAATACATCAATTCATCTCTCTTATTTTTCTTTTTTCATCAAAAAAATATGGGAATTTCCATTTTTTCAACTAGTACCTGGGAAAGAGACATATGTGGATTAGTACAATTATGGGTAGCATCCTATTCAGGATTCCAAGAGATACCGTACTGAGTCTGACTTTTTCGATTACTCCCGATCCGTTTAATGTAATATGGAATAGAGTACCATATGTTCTCTGGGAGCCCCATACCCCAATTCATTTTGTATCATACAAATGGAATTTCACATAGTTACTTTGATAGAATACTTAAAAGCCTCATATCGTCTTTTTAGCTCCGATTGTGTGTAACCTCAATTACTAATTTGAATTTGAAACAATTTATCTCATTGCACATTGAACTTTTGATATATTCTATGCGTCCCATTACTAATCCAAGGAAATAGGATATTGATAAAATAAAGATCAAACAAGGATCCCACCTCTCTTAGCGAAGGAATGAATAATCTTTTTTTTTTTACGGGCCTCCGCCGATTCGCTTCTATTGTTTGTTTGGGTTTGTTTGTAATGAATGTAAATGTAAAGGCGATTAGATTATACTTCATCAGATGATTGTACAAGGAAGGCGGTAGGTTATAGAAAAGAAAGAATGGAAAAGAATGATAAATAAAAGTAAAGAAATTATTGATTTGATCGGGAATCAAATTTTTGATTCGGTATGGATAAAAGATCTTACTATGTTATACTATTCAATTCTCGACGATGAATCGATTTGATAGCCCAGATATTGTTATTCATGATATTGATCCATCTCGATATCATCGAGATGTAATTCATCCCATTGAATTTACAGGCGAAAGATTTATCATCTCTATGGGATTAAATCCCGAATTTTTTATTGCAAAGTAAAAAAAAAACGAAACGATGAGATTATGGAAGTAAATATTCTCGCATTTATTGCTACTGCACTGTTCATTTTAGTTCCTACTGCCTTTTTACTTATAATATACGTAAAAACAATCAGTCAAAATGATTAATTTGAATGAAACTTGACTTCTTATCAACGATTGAAGAAAAAAAATGAAAAGGATTCAAATTTCACGTCTTAAATGAAATGAGCGGACTAGAATCAGTAGTATTCTATGAGATCCGATAGTATAAGTATAGTATGGTAGAACGAAATATATGAATCTTTCTACCATACTATCTGTTATTGTATTGTATAAAGTTGTACTGTATAAAATAAAGGTATAGGTTTAATATATTTAATATAGAATAAAGATATGGGCTTAATATAGATCAACCTATAATATGTATCTTCATATATGTAGATATCAATTATCTATATAGAATGTACATAGCGTCCCAATTATATTTCTTTGTTTCATCTATTTGATTTGTCTTGTTTGATTCCAATCAATCTGAAATAATCGAAAGGAAACTCTTACGCTTCTAATTCCCTAGATTTCTTATTATTTTCAATATGAATCCCGGTATCCATCGAAAGAATCAAATCAATGAAGGAAAAACAAATAGTCAAATAGTATGGGCTTATTCATAGAATACATTATTTCATTAGAATCCAATATAATTCCAATAGAATTTTGAAATGAAGATATTTTTATTTATAAATTGAATTAAAATTAAATAGTTAAATTAAAACGTCTTTACAGAAAGATCTATAAAACAATTGATACAGTTTTGTTCCTCAACTCAATTAGTAGTACCTCTAGAGTCCACTTCTTCCCCATACTACGAGTGAAAGGGAAAATGTAAAGACTACCATTAACGCAGACCAGGCGAGATTTACTATATCCATGTGAATTATGTCCCTTATCTCTATGAATATGAAGGAATTCTTCCATTATTGTTTACTAATAATAGTGGAATCACTGGCGCAGAGTCAAAAAGGGATTTGATTTGGCCCAATACCATTGATGAAACAATCGAATAACTCCAATTATAACAAGTTTTTATATGATTTCTATTCTAGTAGAATCGGAAAATTAGGTACAAGCAAAACAAAATATGCAGTGATACCCTTGGAAGTATCAAAAAAATGTTACTAACATGTAGGAATAATAAGACCTATTATTTTATTTCTTTTTTTGCCCTTCATTAAGTCATTAAGTATTAAGTCAAAAGTATAAAACTATAAAATCAAGATGGATCGCTATCTATCACATACCCTATTTTTTTTATTCCCGCTTGATCTAATCCTTACCGTCTTCCGATTGTCGCTGTAAAACAATCGAAAGACAGTCTATTCGTGACTAGGAGTTACCTAAAAGAAAATTTTTATGTACTATTTTGTACTATATATTTATCTATATAGAATATATATAGTACAAGCCAATTATTCATTCAATCTAATACCGATTAAATGGCTGAACACTCAGAGACTTTCATGAGTCTGTACTGTATACAAAGCATCTTCCGTCCTTTCGGTAACTACTAACCCCCTCCGGCGATCCAATCAAATTCTCAGTAGACACTACATTAACAGTGGAGGGGGGTCGGTAAATCTTGATATGGTAGCCCTTCCACTACTATAAACTTTCGCTTTCCTTGAATCCTAGACGCAAGGATTTACAGCACGTTAGAGAACAGAACCTTCAAAGGCTTAGAATCAAGCAAGTATCAAGAGTCCTTTTTCTCCGCTTGCTTCTGTTGGGGACAAATTTGGCAAGTTCTATCAGCAAAACAGAATAAGGTATTTCGAGTCTTTTGTTGATCAGGCGACACCCGGATTTGAACTGGGGAAAAAGGATTTGCAGTCCCCCGCCTTACCGCTCGGCCATGCCGCCAAGACGATATAAAATAGATGAAAATAGTCCCCTTTTGCTTGGATTGGGGGGTTACTAAATTTCTTTTTTTATTTGCACCTTTAATCCCGTTCCTAAAATAAAAACAATATGAATTGGATCCATTCCTTTGATTGATTTTATAGTATCTCAAAACACATAATATCTAAAAACTTTCCTTACCTTTTTCTATTGAAAATCTACATTTTGATTTTCAGTCACAAAAGCCAAAAAAAATGCAGGACAAATTGGAACCATTAACTATTTTTATTGACTGTGAATTCATGAACGATTCTTGGATTTGAATCGAAAATTGTGTTTCCTTAATGATATAAGAAAATCAAAATTGATACATAACTAATTAGTATTGATTTTTTTTTTCAAAAAAAAAAATCCTTCTCAATTTTAATTATAAGAGCAATTATGAGTATATGTAAACCCCAGAACATAAATTGTTACACAGATATCTAGTTGGATATCTTATCTGTATATGATTATATGATTCCTATATGAAAATTTCTATTCAATGAATTTTTCATTGAATAGAAATTTTGAAAGAGCGCGACACGTGCTGTCTGCAATAAAGGAGGAAATCCATATATAGATAGTTATATCTGCACATGTTTAATAAATATAAGCATAAGCCACAAGCCTTATTACGCACCTCAATCATATTAGACGAATTCTACTAAAAAAAAAAATAGGTAAAAATATCTCTCTTCTTTGCAAATTCTTATTTTTTTGTTGAACTGAACACGGGAATCCGCGAAAAAGTTAAGTACTAAAAAAATCAACTTTATCTTTATATTGTTTCTGATTATTATGTCCTTATCTCATCGAAGAGATCAAATCCCGAATCTGTTTATTTTGCTGGTAGCCAATTGAATTGTATTATCATAATAATGGTAGAAATTGAATCACTTTTGCTTTGATATTCTATACAAAACTCTAAAAGTCTAAGTTAAGTGGAATTTATCAATGCCTTTCCATTTGTATCTGTTGCCAATTCCAATTTGAGTATAAAATTCTCTTTATTACTACGTTCATACGTATTTCATACATTCCATATATGGAGTTGGATAAAATTTCATGTGATTCAGTAAACAGAATCTAAATTCCATCATTGCTAGATCGATCCATATGATTCGATGAAGAAGGATCCAATAATGGGATTTTTTTTGATAAATGGGAAATAAAAAATGCTCGGGGATGGAAATGAGGGAATGTCTACAATACCTGGGTTTAATCAGATACAATTTGAAGGGTTTTATAGGTTCATTGATCAGGGCTTAACAGAAGAACTTTCTAAGTTTCCAAAAATTGAAGATACAGATCAAGAAACTGAATTTCAATTATTTGTGGAAACACATCAATTGGTAGAACCTTTGATAAAAGAAAGAGATGCTGTCTATGAATCACTCACATATTCTTCTGAATTATATGTATCCGCGGGATTAATTTTGAAAACCTGTAGGGATATGCAAGAACAAACAATTTTTATTGGAAACATTCCTCTAATGAATTCCCTCGGAACTTCTATAGTAAATGGAATATACAGAATTGTGATCAATCAAATATTGCAAAGCCCCAGTATCTATTACCGGTCAGAATTGGACCATAACGGAATTTCGGTCTATACTGGCACTATAATATCAGATTGGGGAGGAAGAATAGAATTAGAGATTGATAGAAAAGAAAGGATCTGGGCTCGTGTGAGTAGGAAACAGAAAATATCTATTCTAGTTCT